ATTCCGGATTAGGTTCATCCCTGTAATAATCGGATGAACTGAGTTGTAGACATGAAAGCATAAGAACTCAACGGGATCCCCCTCGAATCAGACAAGGAAAGAGGGGGTAAGTCCCGTTGAGTTCTTAATAATCATAATATTTTTTTTTAGAGATGTTTCAAAAACATCCACCTTTTCTGATGATGTTTTTAAAAAATGAACTTCGTTAATTGATTCAGAACATCTGTTACTCAATAGTATCTGTCAATACTTAAAACAAAGAAGGAATCACTCGATTTACCCTTTTTGGATGACTCACAATTATATAGAAATAGAATATATTTCTATCAATCAGATATCATGCAAACCCTTTCTATACTAATAGAATAGAACCTTACTCCATTTAATCTAATAAATATTTAATCTAATAAAAGTGAAATTTTTTTTTATAAGTTCGTTGAAATTGAAGAAGTTCTATATTGCTCAATAAATTGACCTATATTTATTTGTCCACTACCACTATGTTACGTAAGAAATCTAAAAAAAAAAAAAAAGGGTTATGATAAAATAAACCTATATATAAAAAAAAAAAAAAAATGAAAACTACAAATATCCATTTTTTACGAATGGGATCGAGAATCTTTATTAATTCGACACAAGAAAGGGTTGGGTAAAATTCCGTTTCTTGTGTCAAGGACTAGGAGACGAACAATCTCCCCTAAAATCCTTTGTTCCTCTCATTTATACTTTGGTTTCTATTCTCCGCTTATTTATCTTTTGTTTTGATTCTAGTCAAATATAAAACTATTGATTCATTCTATATCATACCGTTTCAATTTGGATTGAAAAAACAAATAAATAAAGAAGAGTTAAGTAAAAAGTCGCCTTCACAATATACTATGACCAGGAATGCGGTATTAAGTAATTCCCGAAATCCGGTAGAATAAAGAATATAAATAAGCAAAATTTTTTTGATCATACATAATTCCCAACAAAAATTTGTTTATTTTTAGAGCTTGATGTTGATAAATCCGCAGATCTAGAAATTCATTTCGGACAATTGAACCTTCTCAAACTGTTTCTTTTTAAGAACCAAAAAGATTTGTGCCAAAATAACAGATGCCAAGAAGAGCAAAAGACCTTGGACACGTAATGGATCTTGAAGTACTATTTCCGCATCTCCCTGACCAAATCCACCCACATTAGGATTACTCGTTAATGGTTGATCAAGTTTGATGGATTCGCCCTCTGAAACAAGAAGTTCCGGTCCTGGAGGGATAATATCAACCACTTGACGTCCATCCGATGCATCCGCTATGGTTATTTCGTACCCCCCTTTTTCTTTTCGTATTATTTTGCTTACTATACCTGCTGCTGTAGCATTATAAACATTATTGTTACTCTTGCTCCCGTCGGGATAAATCTGACCCCTTCCCCTGTTCCCGCCTACATATATGGGATATTTTAAGAAGTGCACATCTTTCTTAGTAGCGGGGTCCGGGGAAAGAATAGGAAAGGTGATTTCACTATATTTCTGACCAGGAACCGGACCTATCACAAGAATATTTTTTTTAGTGGGACGATAGCTCTGAAAAGACAGATTTCCTATCTTTTCTTTAATCTCGGGCGAAATACGATCGGGAGGGGCTAATTCAAACCCCTCGGGTAAAATAAGAACAGCCCCGACATTCAAAGCTCCTTTTTTACCATTAGCAAGAACTTGTTTCAGTTGCAGATCATAAGGAATTCGAACAACTGCTTCAAATACAGTATCAGGAAGTACCGCTTGTGGAACCTCGATATCCACGGGTTTATTAGCTAAATGGCAATTGGCACATACAATACGGCCAGTCGCTTCTCGTGGATTTTCATAACCCTGCTGTGCAAAAATGGGATATGCATTTGAAAGGGGTGCCTGGGTTAGTATTAGTATATATATCATGAGCGATACGGAAATGGATCGAGTAATCTCTTTCTTTATCCAAGAAAAGGTATTTTTAGTTTGCATGGTCCAATCATTGATCCCGAAAATTTCTACAATAAAATTAGGTAGGTCGCTAGTATAGTTCCCTATCTATAATTTTGCTATTTACTTAAATATTAAATATAAATAATTTTACTGGAATATTGGAGGAATCCCTTGGATGGGTAGTAAGTACAATTTTGAATGTTTTGCTTATGTACAAAGTAACAAATATTATAATTGGATCGTTCGATCACTTTTCAGTCATTCATTGAATGATAAATCACTACAAGTGAAGGAGATACACGATTTAAATAACGAAAGATCCAATATTTAAAAATTGTATCTAAAATGACTGGAAAAGTAGAAACAAGACCGGATATAATTTGATCATTATGAGCAAATCCAAAATCTTTGTAGACAGAGCCAATCATTAATTCCCAACCGTGGGGCGAATGGAATCCTATACATAAATCAGTTAATAAAAGAATAGAAAAAGCTTTTATTGTGTCGCTTAAGTTGTATAGGAATTCTTGAAACCAAGAGTTAAGAATAACAAGTTCTTCATTACCTAGAATAGAATAACCACTTAGAATACCGAAACAGATTATATTTGTCGAGAAGTGTAAAATTGTATGGATGCGATCCTCGTTGTGCATCTTGATCAATTGGATCGTTTCTTTGTAGATTTCGATGCGAGGCTTTTGTAAATGTGTTTCCGGGTATTCCTTTATCATTTCGTCCAAACGTAAGAGTTCCTCTAAGTCTATGAATTCTTTTAGAATACTCTTTTCTTGAATATCATTCAAAAAAATTTCGGATTGCCTAGTATTCCACCAATTAGTAAACCAAGATTCCAGACTTTTATTAAATGAGAGAGAGATCCACCAAGGCAAAAATACTATAGATGCAAGATATAGAAGGGAAATTAATACTTTCTTTTTTGCCATTTTTTCGTCTGTGAATTTTAAAATTTTTAATGAACGCACCTCATTCGTCGACTCTATATGATACTAATATTTCTATCAAGCATAAGTTCTATTACAAGTCATCGATGTATTTCCGGATTTTTTTGTGATTCAGTACAGCGGTTAGTCCTTGAATTTAGAAAGAATATAGAATAAGAAAGAGCCCTCTTCAAATTAATAGTAGTCGGATTTCGAGACGAAAGAACTCCCGTTCTATCAAAATATCAAATATTTAGAAAAAAAATTCTTTACTTTATGATGAAATGTTTTGTTTTGATATATGATGAATCTATCATTTAGATTTGTTACTGAATTGAGTTAAGTGGATTTACATACGCATCAAAAAAATTGTGGACATAAACAATTTAGTTTTAGAATTGTTTCATATACGTTTGCTTTGGCTCGAGTAAGCGTTCTGAAGAAACTTCAGTTAAGTTATGCTATAGAAAAAAAGATGATTCTTGAGTTTTTTATCTCTTGCAAAGTATTCATTCTTCAGTTCCTTTTTTCAAAATACTTCAATTGGTACACGCAAGAAATAGGCCAATTCAGCAGCTTTTTGCTCAATCTCTCGTGGAGTAAAATTCTCATCAGTACGAGTCAAGGGAATGGCTCCTTGTCCTTTTATTTCCATATAAAGGACACGACGAGCATAAATACCCTCTTTAATTTCTATTCTGATGGACTGAATGTCTTTCATAAGGAATCGGAGGAATATGCGACGATTTTTTCCAGGAAATCCCCAACGAAAAATACACACTATGCCCTCTTTTATATCGAATCGATCATAACCACTACCTACATTCCACAAAATTGTGCACCACAAATAGGAGCTAATAAAAAGACCTGCGATCCCATAGAAAGACATCACGATACCTTGTGGAAAAAAAATTATTTGCTGAGAAGGAAATAAAGATATAAAATTCCTACCAAAATAACTGGACGTTCCAACCAATAAAAACCCTAATGAACCTAAAAAAAGAATAAAGGCCCAACAGAAATTACTTGTTTTTCGAGACCCCGCTATAAGTTCTACCCATATACGTTCTGATCGCCAACTCATACTCTAACTAGACCTAGTTGCATTTTATTGGAATTGGGAGAATAACAAAAATAATTTTTTTTTTACTTTTTTTTGTTTCCGAAGTAACTCTCATCAACCAGCACTATTATGATGTGAACCTTTAGGGATAATTCATCGAATTTCTTAGATCCAAACTAAAATAATAACATCCCTTTCATATGATTTCCTAATACATATAGATATATTGACTTTACATTTCAGAAATTCTCCCCGATCCCGATCTATTTGAAAATAGTTATAATTCATTTATCATGTTTACACATACATAAGAGCTTATGCTCGAAGGAAGCCGCATATTATACCATATTTTACTAAATAGATATCCGTGTTATGATCCAAGTAAGTCTTGAAAAAATATATATATAAGATTTGTCCTTGTTGTATCTAAAAAATCTTGTTTTTTTGAACATAAAGAGATAAAGAAGCCATTGCAATTGCCGGAAATACTAAGCCCACTAAAGGCACAAAAATGGAGGGGAGACTGTTGAGAGTTATCATAGAATGGGTACCTCGATTTAATATTTGTACCTGTTATTTATTGTTATATTTATTGTTTTATATTTGAACCTTATCCTTATATTGTTATAAAGATATCTTATAATTCATATATAATTGTTATATTATACTAAGTATACCTAAGTGAGTATATATATACTTAATAGGGATAGGGAGTCTATAAGTATATGTTTTAAGAAATATATATTAATTTAAGAAATATATATTAATTAATAAAATACAATAAATATATAAATAAATTACAATAAATATATAAATAAATGGACCTATTCATCTTTCTACATGTTTCTACATGAAATATATATATACGATAATCCACCCTTTTATTATTCGTATTAGTAGTTATTATCTTTTCTTGTCTTATAAATTTCATAATTTAATAAAATTTTAAAATATTTCCTAAAAACTCCCAAAGAATTCGTTATAATACGATCCAACAAAAAGGATTCTTAGTGGGGGATTTTTTTCGGGAGATATAGAAAGATGCAAG